TAAAAAATCCTATCAGAAATAATTTGATTTTTATGGATTTTTGCTTGGTTATGTTGTTTGTAAAAAATTTGATTAATACTAAAATTTAAGTTATATTTTGTGAACCACAAAAGTGTAAAATTAAAAATATTTGGGTTGAAAATTTCAATGTTTTTGGGGTTTGGCATTTTTTGGGGGTGGGGGGGTTTGATGTATTGAATTCTTGTAGTATTTTTAAATATGTCATACGAGCATTAAAAGATTGTCTTAGGAGATTTGTATGAGGATAAATGACCCTTCATTAAGAGGTTCGGCTGGACTATAAGTTGACCTTCATGCCTTGACGGCTATGCTGAGTGATAGCATCCCAAAAGTTAAAAAATACCAAATGCATGACACCACAGTTATGTTGGTCATGGGCTGATTAGACCCGTACCATCGAGATGTCTTATTTAAGGGGAACGTATGGGCGATAACGCATTTGATGGCCCTGAAGTAAGAACCAGATGTCTGATAAAGTTTCACTATAGCTACCCCCAAGTTTAATGGGCCCGGAGCGAGAAGAGGGGCATAGGTGGGCGGGTTGTTGGTTTCACGGAGGATGGTAGATAAAGGGACAAGATGTGGAAGGGGATAGACATATGGAAGAGAAAGGTTTATGACTGGGATGGTGTATGTAAGATAACACAGAGAGGTCTTTGAAGCATAGACTTAATGTTGATATGAATAGTCATGGTTGGATGAATTTTATGTGGATTAATCATTTATGTCCGGGTCCATTAACTATATGTACTTGCTTATATGCTAGGGGAAATTAATTTAATGTACGATATACATAGATGTATTAATGTACTATGTAATTTTATGTACGCAAGAAGTAGTTTAATAAGAATATCAGCTTTGGGTGTTGATGGTGGGGAGATATTCCTTCTTCTTGATGTCTTAAGAAGATAAATTCTTCATTTTTGGTTTACAAGACCAAAGTAATATATTATACTATTAGGACATTTATTTCATTTTAGTAGATTATCTTCGATGATTCCTGAAATTGGTATAAGGATTAAAATGATGGAGAAATAACTGATTGATGCTAGTTGTCCAATAATAATAAATGGATGTTCTACTGGTTGTCCTCCAATTCAAGTCAGGATGAGTAAGTTAGCTACTAGAATTCAGTATAGAGTTTGGGTGATAGGGCGGAATATTAGGCTTCGTTGTTTTGATGTATGGAGAAATGGTAAGAGGGCTAGAATTAAGATTGATAGGACTAGAGCTAGGACTCCACCGAGTTTGTTTGGAATAGATCGTAAAATGGCATAGGCAAATAGAAAGTATCATTCTGGTTTGATGTGAGGTGGGGTGTTAAGTGGGTTGGCTGGTGTGTAATTGTCTGGATCTCCTAATAAATCTGGAAAAAATAATACTAAAGTTAGTAGTAATAGGAATATTAGGATTATTCCTAGGATGTCTTTAATTGTGTAGTATGGGTGGAATGGGATTTTATCTGAGTCAGAATTTAGGCCTGTTGGGTTGTTGGAGCCTGTTTCGTGAAGGAAGAGAAGGTGGACGATAACTAGGGCTGCAATGATAAAAGGGAGGATAAAATGAAATGCGAAGAAGCGTGTTAGTGTGGCTTTATCAACTGAGAATCCTCCTCAGATTCATTCTACTAGGGTAGTTCCGATATATGGAATTGCGGATAAAAGGTTTGTAATTACTGTTGCTCCTCAAAATGATATTTGTCCTCATGGAAGGACATAGCCCATGAATGCGGTGGCTATTACTGCGAATAGTAGAATTACTCCAATGTTTCATGTTTCTATGAAAGTATAAGATCCGTAATACATTCCTCGACCTACATGAAGGAATAGGCAGATAAAAAATATTGATGCTCCGTTTGCATGTATATATCGGATTAGTCATCCATAATTTACGTCTCGGCAAATATGTGTTACTGATGAGAATGCTGTTATTGTGTCGGATGTGTAATGTATTGCTAAGAATAGACCTGTTAGGATTTGGATTATAAGGCAAATTCCTAGAAGTGAGCCAAAGTTCCATCATGATGAAATGTTTGATGGGGCAGGTAGGTCGACGAAAGAGTGGTTGATAATTTTAAATAGTGGGTGGGTTTTTCGGATGTTTGTCATTATGTGTTTCTATAGTTGAATTACAACGATGATTTTTCATGTCATTAGTCACAGTTAAATGCTGTGTGGAAATAATGAATAATTATATTTTTGTATTAAGTTTAGTATTCTTGGGTGGTTGCCTTGGGTTAGCATTTAAGCCTTCACCTATTTATGGTGGATTAGGATTGATTATTAGTGGGTTTGTTGGTTGTTTTATAGTTTTGGGGTTTGGTGGATCGTTTTTAGGTTTATTGGTATTTTTGATTTATTTGGGTGGTATATTGGTTGTGTTTGGTTATACAACGGCTATGGCTACTGAGGAATATCCTGAGACTTGAAGTTCAGGTTGGATAGTTTTTAGTTTTTTAGTAGTTGGTTTTTTAATGGAAGTAATTTTTATATGATTAATTGATAATTTTAATGAGGTTGAGTTATCTGGTTTGGATAATTTAGGCGATTGAATGATGTATGAAATTGATGATGTGGGAGTTATGCTGGAAGGTGGTGTTGGAGTTGCGGCAATGTATAGTTGTGCGACTTGAATAATGGTTGTGGCTGGGTGGTCGTTGTTTGCTGGTATTTTTATTATTATTGAAATCACTCGGGATTAATTATGTATAATATAATAATTAGGATAATAGTAATTATGAATGATAGGAAGTACAGTTTAATTATTCCTTTTTGACTGGTGAATATTTTGGATGTGAGGGTGTGAATGAGTGAGTTGGATTTTGGGATTGATTTTTCTAGTCAGATTATGTCTAAAAGTCCTAGGGATACTTTAAAACTTGGGTCTAGGGATTTTAGTGGGATTATACGGTGTAAGATAGATGGGAAGAATCCTAGTGAAGTTGAGAATGTTGAGATTGGTTTAATTTTATTGATGGAAAGTTTTAGGGATAGGTTATTTAGTTCTAGTGCAATTATAAATCCTATAATAGAGATTATAAGAGCTATAATTTTCAGGTATCAAGGTATAGTGAGGATTTGAATGTTAGTTGGGGGGATGTTGTTGGAGATTACATAGCCGGCTAGGATACTGCCTAGTGCAAGCCGTTTAATTGGATTAGTTAGATTTGGATTGTTTTCATTGATAATAATTATGGGAGGGTATCGTGGTTTAGTTATTGCAACAAAGTAAATGATTCGAATACTGTAGATAGCTGTTATTGATGTGGCGATTAGTGTAATTAATAGGGCTCAGGCGTTGGTATTACATACATTTATAGATTCAATAATGGAGTCTTTAGAATAAAATCCAGTTAGGAATGGTATTCCTGTTAGGGCTAGGCTTCCAATGATTAGGCATGATGATGTGAATGGTATAATTTTTATAATTCCTCCTATTTTTCGAATATCTTGTTCATCGTTTAGGCTGTGGATAATTGATCCTGAGCATATAAATAATATGGCTTTAAAGAATGCGTGTGTGCAGATGTGGAGAAAGGCTAAGTATGGTTGGTTAATCCCTAGAGTTACTATTATTAGGCCTAATTGGCTTGATGTGGAGAAGGCTACGATTTTTTTCACATCGTTTTGTGTGAGTGCGCAGATTGCTGTAAATAATGTGGTTAAGGCTCCTAGGCATAATATTATTGTTAGGATTGTATTGTTGTTTGATATTAGTGGGTGAAATCGGATTAGTAGAAAAATTCCTGCTACAACTATAGTGCTTGAGTGTAATAAGGCTGATACTGGTGTTGGTCCTTCTATGGCTGAGGGTAGTCATGGGTGGAGTCCAAATTGGGCTGATTTTCCTGTAGCTGCGATTAGAAGTCCTAGTAGGGGGATGAAGTTATTATTATTGGAGATAATGATTTGTTGAAGTTCTCATGAGTTTATGTTTAAGCAGTATCATGTTATGGCTAAGATAAATCCTACGTCTCCAATTCGGTTATATAGGATGGCTTGCAAGGCTGCTGTATTTGCGTCAGCTCGTCCGTATCATCATCCAATTAGTAGAAATGATATAATTCCAACTCCTTCTCATCCGATGAATAGTTGAAATAGATTATTAGCTGAGGTTAGAATAATCATGGTAATTAAAAATATAGACAGATATTTAATAAACCGGTTGATGTGATAGTCTGAGTGTATATATCATGAAGAGAATTGTATGATGGATCATGTAACATACAATGCTACTGATAGGAATAGGATGGAGAAATAATCGATTTTGAAACTCATTGTGATATTAATAGAATTAATAGTTATTCAGTGTCAGCTGGAAATTATATATTCTGTATTTTGGTGAAAAAATATTAGTAGGGGTAGGAGGCTTAAGAAGAATGAAAATTTAATTGATGCGGTAGTATATAAGGGGAAGTTAATGTGTTTAATTAGGTTGGTTATTGAGATTAGTATAGGTGATGAAAGAATAATAAAAATTGTTAGGATTAGTGATGTAATTATGTTTATTACTTTTATTTGGATTTGCACCAAGGTTTTTGGTTCCTAAGACCAATGGATTACTTTTATCCTATAAAAGTAAGAAAGCCATGATTTTAAACATGGTAGCATGAATTAGCAGTTCTTGCATACTTTCTTGGTAAATAAGGAGTATAAGTTTCCTGTTTTTAGATTCACAGTCTAATGTTTTTGTAAACTATATTTACATATTGTTAGGCCTGTAATTAGTTTAGGGTTAATAGTGAGTAGAATTAGTGGGAGGATGTGGAGAAGTATGAGGGTTAATTCTCGGGTGTGTGAGGGTTGTAGGTTATTTATGTGATATGTTAATTTACCTCGTTGTGTTGTAATAATTATATATATTGAATATATGGATGTGATAATAATGTTAATTCCTATAAGAATAATAGAAAAGTTTGATCAGGAAAATAGAGATATGGCGATGAATAGTTCTCCTACAAGGTTAATTGATGGTGGTAGAGCTAGGTTAGCTAGACTTGCTATGAGTCATAGAGATGCTATTAGTGGGAAGATTGTTTGTAGGCCTCGGGCTATAATTATTGTTCGGCTGTGAATTCGTTCATAATTTGAGTTTGCTAGACAGAATAATAGGGAAGAGGTTAGACCATGGGCGATTATTAATATTGTGGCTCCTATGAAACTTCATGGGGTTTGGATTATGATTGATGAAATTACTAGGGCTATATGGCTTACTGAGGAGTAAGCGATTAGTGATTTTAGGTCTGTCTGTCGAAGGCAAATTGAGCTTGTTATAATTATTCCTCATAAAGACAGAAGGATAAATGGGTAGGCTATAAATTTTGTTAGTGGATCTAGGATAATTGAGATTCGAATTATTCCGTATCCTCCTAATTTTAGTAGAATTGCTGCTAGGATTATGGATCCTGCAATTGGAGCTTCTACATGAGCTTTTGGTAGTCATAGGTGAACTCCGTAGAGTGGTATTTTGATGAGAAACGCTATTATGCATGCTAGTCAAAGGATATTGTTGGATCAGGAGAATGAGTTTGAATGTGTTGTGAGGGATATAATTGTGAAGTTTAAAGTTCCTATAGAATTTTGGATTGAGATGAGGGCGATTAAGAGTGGGATTGAACCAATTAATGTATAGAATAGGAAATAGATTCCTGCATTTAGTCGTTCTGTTTGGTTGCCTCATCGGGTAATGATAATTAATGTTGGGATTAGGGTAGCTTCAAATAGAATATAAAATATAATTAATTCTGTTGCTGAAAATGTTATGGTTAATAAAATTTGTAGGCTGACTAGCATTGAGATATAGAATTTTTGGTTAGTTTTTTTTTCTTTTTTTAAGTGATTTTGGCTGGCTATTAGTATGAGTGGAAGTAGTCAGGTTGTTAAGATAATTAAAGGAGAGGATAAGGGGTCTGAAGAAAATATTGTTGAAAAATTTAAATAATTTTCGTCGTTTTGTCATAGGAGCAATAAGCTGATAAGACTGATGAGGAAGCTATGGGATGTAATATTTGTTCAGATTTTTTTTGGAGATGATAGTCAGGTTATTGGGATAAGCATAATAGAGGGAATAATGATTTTTAGCATTGTAGAAGGTTCAGGTTTTGTACGTAGTCTGTACCGTATGTATTTGAAACTTTTACTAGAAGGGCTAGTCCTACTGCTGCTTCGCATGCTGCAAATACTATAATTGTAATTGGGATTGGTATAGAAATTATGGAGTTAGAGTTTAGGGTTGCTGTTGAAATTATAATAAATAGAGATAATATTATGCCTTCTAGACATAGAAGAGTTGATATAAGGTGAGAGCGAAATATTAATGTGCCTAGAAGAGAAATTATGAAAGATAGTGTAAGGTTAAAGAAGATAGATGTCATGTTGGTAATTATGATTATTATCATAATCTAATGAGTCGAAATCATTAATTTTATTTAAACTAATTACCATTTATTCTGTTCATTCTAGGCCTTTTTGTGTTCACTCATATCATAGTCCTAAGGATAAAATAGATACTAGGATAAAGGCTGTGGTTATTGTGGTTAAGATGTTGATAGATTGGATTGCTCATGGAAGTGGGAGTAAAAGGGCAATTTCCAAGTCAAATAAAAGAAATGTGATGGCTACAAGGAAAAATTTTATAGAAAAGGGTAGTCGTGCAGAGCTTGTCGGGTCAAATCCACATTCGTATGGGTTTGCTTTTTCTGAATATAAATTTATTTGAGGAAGTCAGAATGCGATTAGGATTAGGACAAATGATAAAAAACTATTAATAATGATAAATAAGTTAATTACTCTCTTCCGTTGTTTTTCAGAATCTACTGATTGGAAGTCAGTTATATTAATTATACTAAGAGAGTATGATCCTCATCAATAGATAGAAACGTATAGGAAAAGTCAGACTACGTCTACGAAGTGTCAGTATCATGCTGCTGCTTCAAATCCGAAGTGATGTTTAGATGTAAAGTGGAATTTAAGTTGTCGTAAAAGGCATACTATTAGGAATGAAGATCCAATAATTACATGAAGGCCATGAAATCCTGTTGCTATGAAGAATGTTGATCCATAAATTCCATCTGAAATGGAGAAAGATGTTTCGTAATATTCTGAGGCTTGAAGCACGGTAAAATAAAGTCCTAAGATAATAGTGATAAGTAGGGCTTGATTTATGTTGTTTCGTTTTCCTTCCATTAAGCTGTGGTGGGCTCATGTAATTGAAACACCTGATGCTAGAAGAACTGATGTGTTAAGGAGTGGAACTTCTAAGGGGTTAAGTGGTAGGATTCCAGTTGGTGGTCAGCAGCCTCCGAGGTCATGTGTTGGTACAAGGCTGGAATGGTAAAATGCTCAGAAGAAGCCGGCGAAGAAGAATACTTCGGATACGATAAATAAGATTATTCCATATCGTAGTCCTTTTTGAACAATTGGGGTATGGTGTCCTTGGTACGTACCTTCACGGATTACATCTCGTCATCACTGATATATTGTCAGGATATTAGTAAGTAGGCCTAAAGATAGTAGTGTAATGGAACTGTAGTGAAATCATATTACTAGACCAGATGTTAATAAAAGAGCTGAGAATGCTCCTGTTAATGGTCATGGGCTTGGATTAACTATGTGATATGCGTGTGTTTGGTGGGCCATTAAGTGTTGTCATGTAGATAAAGGCTTACAAGTAGTGTGAATACGTAAGCTTGAATTAATGCTACAGCAAATTCTAGTATTGTAAGAAGAAGAAGAATAATGAATGTAATTGTGGCGGTTGGCGGACTGATGTTTATTAGAACTAGGGTGGCTCCTCCAATTAGATGTATGAGGAGATGACCTGCGGTGATGTTTGCTGTTAGTCGTACTGCTAATGCTATTGGTTGAATGAATAAGCTAATTGTTTCGATAATAATTAGTATAGGGATGAGTGAGATTGGGGTTCCTTGTGGGAGAAAATGGGCTAGTGAGTTTTTTAATTTATGTCGGAATCCTAAGATTACTGCTCCAGCTCATAGGGGGATTGCTATGCTGAGATTTATAGATAGTTGTGTGGTTGGTGTAAATGTATGAGGGAGTAAACCTAAAAGGTTGGTAGATCCAATAAATATAATCAGTGATACAATTATTAATGCTCATGTTCGTCCTTTTGGTGTATGAATTAACATTATTTGTTTAATAATAAGTTTAATGAGTCAATGTTGAAATGAATGTAGGCGGTTATTAATTAAACGTTTTGATGATGGGAATAAAATTGATGGGAATATGATAATGGTCACTACAATTGGTAGACCTATTACTGAAGGGGTAATGAAAGAGGCAAATAAATTTTCGTTCATTTGGATTCTCAAGGATTTTTTGTTGTTGATGTTTTTATTGTTTTTGGTGATGGTGAAAGTGGGTATAGTTGTGATGAGATTTTTAGTTGAAATACAATAAATAGGGTAATTATTGATGAAATAATGGTAGTAAATCATGTGGATGTGTCTAATTGTGGCATATCACTGTGGAGATTTTAGGTCTCTAATTTTAACTTAAAAGGTTAACGCTCTTAGCTTCGCAGTGAATTTAGATTATTGAGGTTGATCAGTTTTCGAAATATTTTAGTGGGACTATTTCAAGAACGATGGGTATAAAACTATGGTTTGATCCGCAAATTTCTGAGCATTGGCCGTAAAATAGTCCAGGTCGGTTGGATGTTACTGTTGCTTGATTTAGGCGTCCTGGGATTGCGTCAGTTTTGAGTCCTAATGATGGTACAGCTCATGAGTGAAGGACATCTTCAGATGAAATTAATATGCGAATTGGTAATTCTATTGGTAGAACTACTCGGTTATCTACTTCTAATAGTCGTAATTCTCCTGGTTTTAAATCGGTTGTTGGTACTATATAAGAGTCAAAACATAGATCTTCATAATCTGTATACTCATAGCTTCAGTATCATTGGTGACCTATGGTTTTAACTGTTAATACTGGGTTATTAATTTCATCTATTATATATAAAATTCGTAATGATGGAAGGGCAATTATAATTAGAATTACGGCTGGAAGGATAGTTCAGATAGTTTCTACTTCTTGGGCATCTATTGTACTGGTATGTGTAAGTTTTGTTGTCAGTATTAGTGAAATCACATAGAGTACTAAGGAGCTAATAAGGAAAACGATTATTAATGTGTGATCGTGGAAGTTTGTCAGTTCTTCTATAATAGGGGATGTAGCGTCTTGTAAACCTAGTTGGAATGGATAAGCCATAAAAGATATATAGATTTTATTCTATAATTTAACTTTGACAAAGTTATGTAATGATTTTACTAATATCTCATTGAGAAAGACATAAAGGTTATGGGGTTGGCTTGAAACCAATTTTAGGGGGTTCGATTCCTTCCTTTCTTATTTTACTTTTACGTAGGAAGGTTCTTCAAATGTGTGATAAGGTGGTGGACAACCGTGAAGTCATTCTAAGTTTGTAGAAGAGTATGGTACTGATAAGACTTCTCGTTTGGAGGCAAATGCTTCTCAGATTATAAAGATTATTACAAGGACGGCTGTAAGTGAAATAAATGATCCTATGGAGGATACTGTATTTCATGTGGTATAAGCATCTGGGTAGTCTGAGTATCGTCGAGGTATTCCTGAAAGACCTAAAAAATGTTGAGGGAAAAATGTTATATTAACTCCTACAAATATAATTGCGAAGTGAGCTTTAGCTCATGTATCGTTTAGAGTATAGCCTGAAAATAATGGGAATCAATGAACGAATCCGGCTATAATAGCAAATACTGCTCCTATGGATAGTACATAGTGGAAATGAGCAACTACGTAGTATGTATCATGAAGGACAATATCAAGTGAAGAATTTGATAGTACAATTCCTGTTAGTCCTCCTACTGTAAATAGGAAAATAAAACCTAAGGCTCATAATATAGCTGGAGATCATTTGATATTTCCTCCATGTAATGTTGCGAGTCAACTAAATACTTTTACTCCAGTTGGGATGGCAATAATTATAGTGGCAGATGTAAAGTAAGCTCGAGTATCTACGTCTAAACCTACTGTAAACATATGGTGGGCTCAGACAATAAAACCTAGAAAACCGATTGATATTATGGCCCAGACTATTCCTATATATCCAAATGGTTCTTTTTTCCCGGAATAGTAGGTAACTACATGTGAAATAATTCCAAATCCTGGAAGAATTAAAATGTATACTTCTGGGTGTCCAAAAAATCAGAATAGGTGTTGGTAAAGAATTGGATCACCTCCTCCTGCGGGGTCAAAGAAAGTAGTGTTTAGATTTCGGTCCGTTAATAGTATTGTGATTCCTGCGGCTAATACTGGAAGTGATAAAAGAAGAAGAACGGCTGTGATTAAGACTGATCATACGAATAAGGGGGTTTGGTATTGAGTTATTGCTGGGGGTTTTATATTAATAATAGTTGTAATAAAGTTAATTGCGCCTAGAATAGATGAAACGCCAGCTAAATGTAGAGAGAAGATAGTTAGATCGACTGATGCTCCAGCGTGAGCTAAATTTCCGGCTAAAGGTGGGTACACTGTTCATCCTGTTCCTGCTCCTGCTTCTACTATAGAAGATGCTAGTAATAGTAGAAATGATGGTGGTAGAAGTCAAAAACTTATATTGTTTATTCGTGGAAATGCTATATCAGGAGCTCCAATTATTAATGGTACAAGTCAATTTCCGAAGCCTCCAATTATTATAGGTATTACTATAAAGAAGATTATAACAAATGCGTGGGCTGTAACAATTACGTTGTAGATTTGATCATCACCTAGGAGTGCACCTGGTTGACCTAATTCAGCTCGAATTAGGATGCTTAATGCTGTTCCTACTATTCCTGCTCATGCACCAAATAGTAAATATAGGGTTCCAATATCTTTATGATTGGTTGAAAATAGTCAACGATTTACGAACATAGGTAAAATGGCTGAGTAAGCATTAGACTGTAAATCTAAACACAGAGGTTTGAGTCCTCTTTTTACCAGGCCTTAAGGTGATATTTCATGTCGAATTGCAAATTCGGAGGAGTAGGAGATCCCCTACTAAGGCTTCTCCCGCCCCCTTTCTGATAGGCGGGAGAAGTAGATTGAAGCCAGGTATAGGGTATTTAGCTGTTAACTAAAATTTCGTGGGTTCAACTCTCACCAATCTAGATAAGGTCTTAGCTTAATTAAAGCGATTGATTTGCATTCAATAGATGTAGGATAGAGTCTTGCAGTCCTTAGCAGAAGTTAAACTTGTTTGTTTTCTTAGGGCTTTGAAGGCTCTTGGACTTTATATCCTAAACTTCTATATGATTAGTTGGGGTGATAGTGGAAGTGTTATTGTGCTTATGGATGTAAGTAGAGGTAAAATGAAATTGTATTTTGGATTTGTTAAGTGATAAAGTATTTTTGAGTTGTTGTTTGTTGGGAATATTGTGAGTGAGGTTGAGTAAATTAGGCGTGTGTAGAAGAATAAGTTTAGTAAGGCTATTATAGCTATTATAGAAGTTAAAATAATGCAGTTGTTTTTTAATAGTTCTGTAATGATAACTCATTTTGGTAAAAATCCTGTTAAAGGGGGTAGGCCTCCAAGGGAAAGTAAAATGATAGATATTATTGTTAATGTTGTTGGTGTTTTGTTTCATAGTAGTGAAATTGAACTGATTGATGTTGATGAGTTTATTATTAGTACTATAAATATTGGAATAGTGAGGATAATGTAAATGGTAAGGTTTATTAGTGTTAGTGATGGATTAAATGTAATAACAGCTATTATTCATCCTATGTGGGCGATTGATGAGTATGCTATGATTTTTCGTATTTGTGTTTGGTTAAGTCCTCCTCATGCTCCGATGAAAATAGATAGGATTGCTAGTATTATGGTAATGGTTGGGTTAATTAGGTTATGGATTTGGAATAGAATAGATAGGGGGGCAATTTTTTGTCATGTAAGTAGAATTAATCCTGTGTGAAGTTCAATTCCTTGGGTTACTTCGGGTAGTCAATAGTGGAATGGTGCTAGTCCAAGTTTTATGGATAATGAAATTAATGTTATTATAAGGATTAGGTTGTTTGTTTGTTGTTGAAATGTTCATATTCCTAGTTGTTTGAAGTTAAGGATAATGGCTATTAAAATAATTATTGATGCTGTTACTTGTGTGACGAAATATTTTGTTGCTGCTTCGGTTGATCGTGGGTTTTTTTTGTTAATTAATAATGGGATGATTGCCAGTAGGCTTAATTCTAGGCCTACTCATATAAGTAGAAGGTTTGAGCTGGATATTGTGATGATAGGTCCTAATAAGATAGTTAGGTAAATAATGGTTAGGGTTATAGGGTTGATTAGTACGGGAAGGATTTAAACCAACGTTTTCGGGGTATGGGCCCGATAGCTTAATTAGCTGACCTTACTAGATAGGATATGGTGTATAGGTGGCACGAAGAATTTTGAATTCTTAGGTTTAGGTTCAATTCCTATTATTCTAGAAATAAGAGGGTTTGGACCTCTATAATTTACTCTATCAAAGTAACTCTTTTATCAGACATATTTCTATATATATGGTGGAATACTTGCTATAAATATTGGTAGGGAAATATGTCATATACAAAATGCTAATGTGAGTGGTAGAAAGTTTTTTCATAGTAAATGTATGAGTTGGTCATAGCGGAATCGTGGGTATGATGCTCGGATTCATAAAAACGTAGATGATAATAGTAGTGATTCAATTATGAAGTTAGTTGAGTAAAGTTCTGGGAAGTTGATGTTGTGGAGTGGTCCTAGAAAAATAATTGATGTTAATGCGTTTATTAGAATAATGTTAGTGTACTCGGCTATAAAAAATAGTGCAAATGGACCTGCAGCGTACTCTACATTGAATCCTGAGACTAATTCGGATTCTCCTTCGGTCAAGTCAAATGGAGCTCGGTTAGTTTCTGCGAGTGTTGAGATGAATCATATTATAGCTATTGGTCAGGCTGGGATAATAAGTCATATATGTTCTTGAGTGAAGATAAGTATTTGTATAGAGAATGAGCCGCTTATAAGTAAGACTGATAGTAGGATAATGGCTATGGTTACTTCGTATGAGATTGTTTGTGCTACTGCACGTAGAGCACCAAATAGGGAATATTTTGAATTTGAGGCTCATCCGGATCATAAAATTGAGTATACTGATAGACTTGATGTGGCTAGAAAAAATAGAATTCCTAAGTTTAGATTAATTAGGGGGTGAGGTATTGGTAGGGGAATTCATAGGCTTAGTGCTAGTGTGAGTGATAAGGTTGGTGCAATGATGAATAGTGAGATGGATGTTGTTAGGGGACGTATAGGTTCTTTTATAAATAATTTTATAGCGTCAGCGAATGGTTGTAAAATTCCGTATGGTCCTACAATGTTTGGGCCTTTTCGTAGTTGTATGTATCCGAGAATTTTGCGTTCTACTAATGTTAAGAAAGCTATGGCAATCAGAATTGGGACTAGGAGTGTTAGAATATTAATAAAATACATTTATTAGGGAGAGGATTTGAACCTCTGGGAACAAGGTTTTAAATCTTACGCAATTTCCTGGCTCTGCCACCCTAATGACCTGGTCTAGGTAAGTAAGTTTACATATGGGTTTTATTAAGATTTTTTTCATAAATTGTGTTAAGAGCACTTTTGAAAAGGTGGCTCTATTTCTCTTGTCCTTTCGTACTGGGAGAAATTGTTAATAGATAGAAACCGACCTGGATTTCTCCGGTCTGAACTCAGATCACGTAGGACTTTAATCGTTGAACAAACGAACCATTAATAGTTTCTGCACCATTGGGATGTCCTGATCCAACATCGAGGTCGTAAACCCTATTGTCGATATGGACTCTTGAATAGGATTGCGCTGTTATCCCTAGGGTAACTTGGTCCGTTGATCAAATTATTTTGGGTCAATTAAGAAATTAGGATACTTTGACTTGTTGGTCTAAGTTAATATCTTTCGGAGGATTTTTTGTTCTCCGAGGTCACCCCAACCAAAATTTTAAACTTATAATATTTGTTTTGTCCCGTAAGGTTGTGAAGATTATAAATAAGTTTGTTAATTTAAGCTCCATAGGGTCTTCTCGTCTTATTATGTGATTCCAGCCTCTTCACTGGAAGGTCAATTTCACTGATTTAAAATAAGAGACAGTTGAACCTTCGTTCAGCCTTTCATACAAGTCCCTAATTAAGGAACAAGTGATTATGCTACCTTTGCACGGTCAGGATACCGCGGCCGTTTAACTTTAGTCACTGGGCAGGCAATGCCTCTAATACTTTTTATGCTAGAGGTGATGTTTTTGGTAAACAGGCGAGGTTCTAGTTTGCCGAGTTCCTTTTATTTTTATTAATCTTTCCTTTAAGCACTCCTGTGTTGGGTTAACAGATAAGTTTTAGATAAGTTTATTTAGTGAATTTTATCTATAATTTGAAATAACTAACAATGGTTATCCGGGTTGTTATACACTTGTGCTTGGAGAACAAGTTCTTGTTACTCATATTAACAGTATTTCTTTTATTAATTAATAGAATAACCCAATTTTAAAGTTAGGAAATTAATTTAATTATGGTATTAGTTGGTTTTTTATGTTGAGCTTGAACGCTTTCTTTGTTGGTGGCTGCTTTTAGGCCTACAATGGTTAAATAATGTAATTGTTTATTCACTGTTAAAGGTTTTTTCCGTTCCTAAAGAGCTGTCCCTCTTTTGGCTATAATTTAAATTTACGTTTGGATTATTGATTCTTTAGGTAAATTTAAAGTTGAACTTAAATTCATTTTTTGGGTAACCAGCTATCACCAAGCTCGTTAGGCTTTTCACCTCTACCTAAAAATCTTCCCACTATTTTGCTACATAGACGGGTTGATTCATAAAATTGTTTTTAGGTAGCTCGTTTGGTTTCGGGGTTTCTAGCTTTAATTCTTTTAGTTAGTAAATTTCTAGTTAACTCATTATGCAAAAGGTACAAGATTTAATCTTTGCTGATTGTTACTTTTAATTTTATCTTTCATCTTTCCCTTGCGGTACTTTCTTTATAGCTCCTAATGAAAATTTCTTTCTCCAATACTTTAATGGTAAAATGTTTTATTTTATTTTATAGTGTTCATTTTTATGAATTCTTCTGGGTGTAGGCCAGATGCTTTGTGATAAGCTACACTGTGATTATTCCAAGCACACTTTCCAGTATGCTTACCTTGTTACGACTTATCTCCTCTAATAAATTTGTTACTAAGTATTATTTATGGTGAAGTATATTTAACTTGAGGAGGGTGACGGGCGGTGTGTGCGTACTTCATTGCTCTATTCAACTAAGCTCTCTATTCTTAGTTTACTACTAAATCCTCCTTTGTCCTTTAGTTTCATAAAGGGTATCGTAATGTTCTTGAGTAGAAAATGTAGCCCATTACTTCCCATCTCATTGGCTACACCTTGACCTAACGTTTTTATGATTGTTCTCTCGCTTACTTTTGTACCTTTTAAGGGTTTGCTGAAGATGGCGGTATATAGGCTGAATTAGCAAGGGATGGTAAGGTAGATCGGGGTATATCGATTATAGAACAGGCTCCTCTAGGTGGGTATAAAGTACCGCCAAGTCCTTTGAGTTTTAAGCTGTAGCTAGTAGTTCTCTGGCAAATAATTTTGTTGTTGAATTATTGTAGTTTAGGGCTAAGCATAGTGGGGTATCTAATCCCAGTTTGGATCTTAGCTATCGTGTTTTATGAGGGTTTAGAATTACTTTCGTTGTTGTGTTTAAATTCTAACGATGAATTTTCACATATTAGTTGAGTTTTAATTCTATTTGTTGAGGTTCAATTAACACGTTTTACGCCGATGGTAATTAGTTAGGGTTAATCGTATGACCGCGGTGGCTGGCACGAAATTTACCAACCCTAAGAGGTATAGCTTAGTCAAACTTTCGTTCATTGCTTAATATTTATCACTGCTGAGTCCCGTGGGGGTGTGGCTGGGCAAGGTGTTTTTAGCTATATTAATGTGCTTGATACCCTCTCCTTAAATTTATATTTTTAAGGGATTTTACACCGGTTTATGGATGTTTGCATGTGTAATCTTACCTCCAACTAATTATAAGGCCAGGACCAAACCTTTTGTTTATGGGATTTTTGAAAAATCCATCTAAGCATTTTCAGTGCTTTGCTTTATTTTAAGCTACATTAACC